GTTTGATAACCGGTTTATATGGATCCTGTACGGTTGAGACCAAAAATGAAAATAATATTGCCAGAAATTTATAAGATGGCATTTCCATTTCTTCATCAGAAAATGAGTTCCCCTTGAACCCAGAATCACTTTTTCTTGATATCGAACATAATGCATGAAAGGATCCTTGAAGACCCATAGAGTTTTCTTAAAAAAATTTCGGCACACTACAAGATGTTCTATTTTTCCATAAAAATATGTTCGCTCAAGAAAGACTCCAGAAGATGTTAATCGTAAATAAGAAGATTGTTTACGAAGAAAAACAAATACAAATTCGCATTCAGATACATAAGAATTATATAAGACCAAAAATAATCTTTTTTTTTCTTTTGAAAATACGTAAATAGATTTATTCGTAGTAATGGGACTATTCCAATTATAATAGTCATGGAGAAGGAACCGCAATAAATGCAAAGAGGGAACATCCCGGATACAGGATTGAAGGGTTTGGACCAAGATTTCCATATGGACGGGATGGGGTATTAGTATATCTGACAAATAATTAAAATGCGATAATTTATCCTCTAAAAAAGGAAATATTGAATGAATAGATTGGAAATTGTGAGATTTTGGTATTTCTTTTTCTTCAAGGGAAGATACTAATTGCAGCGAGAATGGAACTTCCACAATGACTGCAAAACCTTCTGATATCATCTGAGAAAAAAAATGGGAATAAAAATAATTGTTGTGCCCAACGAACCGATTTTGGTAAGAATCATTAACCGAAAAAATAAACAAATTTTGTTGATACATTCGAATAATTAAACGTTTCACAAGTACTGAACTAGATTTATTGTCATAACCCAAAGATTTAAATTTTACGGGTTCTTGCTCATAAAAAATCGAACTATTTAAACCGTGATCATAAGAAAATACATAAATATACTCTTGAAAGAGAAGTGGATATAGAAAGTGTTGTTGCCGAGATCCATTTTTTTCTAAATATCCTTGTAATTCTTCCATTTACATTTCCACTTAAAGCAGAGGTAGGAGGCATTTCTTGGGTTATCAAATGACTGATACATAGTGCAATGTGGTCAAAGCAGGGTATTATGTATTCTAATAGCTAATAGACTAATCGAATATATATATAGAATTATATATAGAATATAGAATAAAATATATAAATAAAATATATATATATAGAATAAAATATATATAAAATATATATATATACATACCCCGGAAAGAGGGGGTCCAATCAACCGATTTTTGACTCTCTTTTTCTATAGAGTTGGTTTATCTTCGTTATAACTACAAGAGGATAAAAACCCTTTATTTTTGCAACCCGATCGCTCTTTTGACTTTGGAATTAATTTTCTTTATCAGTATACTGTTTCTTTTACACACCCATCTCTAATCCATAATAAAGAATAGTTAGGATTCATAAAAAAAAGAATCAATGGTCCACTCACAGGAGAACCAACCCTTTCCCGTATCAGGCACTAATTTTTTTTAACGTCTAATTAGATCGGGTAATTATTCAAATTAAGAACATAAGCTCGTTGCTTTTAGTTTTACTAGAATTGGAGCCATAGGGCTCTATCCATTTATTTACTAGACCCAATTCAACTGTAAATGTGAATTTGTTTTGTCCCCTTCCCTTCCAAATCCAAAAAAATTTGGAACGATCCGGTAAGATAAACTCAAAGTTCCACTTTTATTTGAATTTGTAATTTTTTAATTTAAATATTTAATATAAATTCAAATTAAATATAATGAAATTCTTTTTTTATTATATTTTTATTTTTCTTATATTTGAATTACGATATTACGACATGCTGCTTTTTCCATTCATTACCTTTGAGGATCAGTCGTGGTCTTATAGACTCTACCAATAGTCTGGACGAATTTGGTGCTTCATCCAAATGTGTAAAAGATCATAGTCGCACTTAAAAGCCGAGTACTCTACCATTGAGTTAGCAACCCAAATCGAATAACGAAAAAAAATAGGATATATGGATACGATCGAAATTTTAAATCAATTGAATTACACTGCACGACCCCATTAAAACGGGGAACTAACAACAAATCTTTATTTTGGATTTGTTGATGTTGATCAATTATAAAGATCAAAAAAATATAAAATGTACAGATCATATTAAATTTAAAAACACTAGATTCCTAATAGAAATGCCAAAATTATGACAGACCAACCCTTTTTTATCAAATTTTGGATTTTCCCTATAACCTTAAGTTAACTTAAGTTATTAAGTTAAGGAAAATACATCTTATATGACAGTAAACCCGGAAATACAAACCCATCATTTGACTGAAGTGAAAACCCAATATAGGGTCGGAATAAAGAAATTTATTTATCTACGATCAATTATATTTGTTCAATACACCATTGTCAATATGAATGCAATGTTAAGAAAACAAATAAAAAATGAAGTAAATCAAATTAAGGATTTGTGTTGAATTGGCACAACATAAATAAGAAATTTTGATGAAAAAAAAATAAGATAAGGAAGAGAAAAAGAAAAAATCTCGGGTTTATGTTTATTCAATCAATATCAATAGAGGTACAATAAGCAAAATTAATTCCTTTTTTGTTAGTGAATTTCTATAACAAAAAAAAGAAATTTGAGTATAAATAGAGCAAGAAAAGGCAAATAAATTTTAGATAAAAAATTATAGGTAAATAATTACACAAAGATAAAAAAGATAAATATTATACCCTTTATCTTATTAATCTTATTAATTTTGATTTTGTTGTAATTTCTTTTAATTAACTCGAAGTTCTTTCTTTAAAAAATTCTGCCTTCCTTAAAATGTCATAAACGGTTCCTGTTGGTTGAGCACCCTTTTCAAGGAAATATAGAATAGCGGGAACATTTGAATAAGTTTGATTCTTTATCGGATCATAAAAACCCACTTTTCGAAGATCTCTTCCTTCTCTTCGGGATCGAACATCAATTGCAACGATTCGATAGGTGGCTCATTGGGATAGATGTACATAACCCCCCCCCCCAGAAACGTATAGGAGGTTTTCTCCTCATACGGCTCGAGCTCGAGAAAAAAATGATTTGAATTTATGTATATCTTTCTGTATATAATGTCAAATAGTAAAAATAAAATAATGAATTAGACCATGATTTGAGTCACTTTTTTATTATTCCTTACAAAAAAATTTCATTCGTACTCATAACTCAAGTTGGGTAATTCTGACAGAGTTCAAAGAGAAATCCTTAGATATTTATTGAGCCGTCTCTAACCTCTTTTGTTTGTCTCATCTCGAATCTATTTTTATTATGATCCAATTTTTGAGACAATTGAAAATAGTGTTTCCTTGTTCCGGAATTCTTTATCTTTGTTTTGTGAAATCATTAGGTTTAGATATTACTTCGGTGATCCTTACTCCTTTCAAAAGGACAGCAACATACCTTTTGTTTTTGTTATTTTATTTCTTTCTATAGAAATGGAATACCTATAGAAAATACCTATAGAAATAGAATACGAAGAATTGATTCTCCTGTGATACACTTTTTTTGATCGAAAAAAATTTTATCAAACTTCTTTCGAATTTGAACCTTTCGATTTTATTTTTATATAGCGAGGATATACTTACAAAGTTGGTCTAACTTATTGATTGGCACTAACCCTAGATTCTTCCCCTTGATAAATGAATCAATCCTTTTTGCTCGAGCTCCACCATGTACTATCAACCTAAGACAAATTAGGTTACTAATGGAACAGAACAAGCTATGTCGAGCCAAGAGCATCTTCATTCCTATAGAAAATGGTGGATGTAAAAATCCACATCTGATCATGTCCTTCAAGTCGCACGTTGCTTTCTACCACATCGTTTCAAACGAAGTTTTACCATAACATTCCTCTAATTTAAAATTGAATTTCATTTCAAAACTCAAAACGCGATGGAATTGATTTAATATGTAATAATGAATAGTCATTGGATCAACGGGCAGTATTTAATAGTCCATACTTTCTACCTATGGATAAGATAGAAAAGTATTGTATTTATCTGGAGAAAGTTCAGCAAGGACCTAATTTCTTTATATATCATATGAATCAAACAAATTTAATTTCTAAAAAAGAAAAAACGTTTGCTTAAGACTCATTTACATCCCCAACAGATTGTTCGGGACGATCAATCATGAAGGATCCTTTTTTCTATACCAAAAAAACTATAAATCTCAAATCCTTTAATTTAATATATTTCCTTTCCAATCCCGGAACAAAATCAATTATTAGTCAAATAAACTATTCCAATGACCCCCCCCAAAAAGGTCATAAGTTTCCAGATAATATTGAATTGATTTATCATACATCTTCGAGTACTGACCAAGAGTTCATAAAAAAATGTTTTATCTGCGACTTCAATATCATGACTGGAAGTATGTTTCCTAGTCATGACTAAACCGAATCCCTAATTAAATTACCAAGTCAACGCAATCACAATGAGTAGCTAAAAATTTGACCATGTCCCATTGATAATTCAATTGGTTTTATTTAAAACAAAGAGGTCAATTAATAATCTAGTTTATCTGTTTTCATGAGTATGGAATAGAAACGTGTAAGACAAGATTGAGATCTTTATTTTATCTTCCGGATGAAAGATAAAATCTGAATCAAGAATCATAGGAGTTTGATCTTTTTGTATCATCCATCATATCCAACGAACAATTAACGATTGTTAATGTGGATAATCCTGAATATTTAAAGAATCATCGATCCCCTTCCACAGATCCTTTTCACTTAACCGAAAGGCCGTTGTTATTATTGTTGTATTTCAATAACAATATTAACTCAATAACAATAATAACAATATATATCATATATATATTATATATAGGCAATAGGCAATAGGCATAGGCCCTGTTTTTTTATATAGATTTTGTCTTACTTCAAGTTCAACAATTTTTCCATCAATTCCATAAAATCAAGTTCAAGTATATGGAATATACGAATTTTCCCCAATCGCTACATTACATTGATTTACAATTATTTTAATTTGAGAGATCTAAATTATAAGATAGAAAATTATAAGATAGAAAGAAATGAGATCCAGACAATTCGTTTCTTCTAGTTTTTTCCATACCCAAGTTTTAGAAGTTTTAAAACCGGTGATGAAATTAGTACCATAAACTTCCTACTCGTTAGTCTAGTCTTCACATAGAATGTAAAATTGGGATACTCTTTTTTTTACTTTAGGCCTTGTGTGGAAGGGAATAGAGATGCCTTTGTTTCACGCTTCAATTCAGAATGCATCATGTGAGAATTCATATTTCATGAATATGAATATGGGACATAAAATGAAATTTCCCTAAATAGTTAATTAACTTCAAAATGAAATGGAACCGATCTGGGACGGAAGGATTCGAACCTCCGAATAACGGGACCAAAACCCGCTGCCTTACCCCTTGGCCACGCCCCATTTTTCTGTTCGGCACTAGTCAAGATTACTATTAGTATTAGTTATTCGTCAACCCCCCTACCCCCCCCAAAAAAATACATAATTTATAATAAATACATATAGAATATATTGTTTATTACTAGGATTTAACACATGTAGATTAGGTATAGAATCAAAAAAATTCATTGATCATTACATAGAATTCAATTAAGATAATGTATGAAAGTAGAATTCCTTGTATTCTCGCTTGAGAATGGAAGGAAGGATTTTTGATTTGGGAGAGAGTTCAAAAAAAAGAAGGATTTTTTGACTTACCTTTTTCATTTTTCCCTTATAAAAAACTCAATCAAAATAAAATTATCTAATCTACAAGAACGAAATCTTTGTTATGCTTAATATCTTTAGCTTAATCTGTATCTGTCTTAATTCTGTCCTTTATTCTAATAGTTTTTTCTTTGCCAAATTGCCTGAAGCTTATGCCATTTTCAATCCAATCGTAGATGTTATGCCTGTCATACCTGTCCTCTTTTTTCTCTTAGCCTTTGTTTGGCAAGCTGCTGTAAGTTTTCGATGAAATCTTTAATACTTTGACAAATCCATTCATCATTTATTCGATAAAAAAATTCTAAAAATGGATAAGATCGGCTAAGTCTTACATTAGAATTACAAACCCTCGATTCAAAAATGAAAATTCTTGTATATCGAATAACCGTGGAAATGCATTTTTATCAGCTTATTTACTCGTTTTAACCTTTCAGTGGTTACGGAGTTTATTAAGTCTAGATCCCCTACAATATCTAATTGTCGATATGACAAGAAATTTTTTGTTTTGTAAGGAAGGAATCAAAATCTTATTACAAAGAAATTCGTAAAAAAACAAAAAAATTACTTTCTTTTTCTTTTCAAAAAACTTTATTTTTTTGTTTTTGGGATGTCATGTCAAATTAAACAAAATAAAATAGTATATGTGTTGAAAAGAAAAAATAGGTAATCTATTCCCTTTTTCGAAAATGATCTTATCTTGGAGATTGTGTAATGCTTACTCTCAAACTCTTTGTTTATACTGTAGTGATATTCTTTGTTTCTCTCTTCATCTTCGGATTCTTATCTAATGATCCAGGACGTAATCCTGGACGCGAGGAATAAAAAAAGAATTTTTGAGTTTTCTTTTAGTTTTTCTTTGTTTTTTCTTATTATTTTATTTATTCCATAGATTTACTTTACCTATGAGAAAATCAAAAAATCGAAATTCCTTCGAAATCGAAAGTATCAAGTCAAGTAATCAGAGCGAGCGGAGAGAGAGGGATTCGAACCCTCGGTACAAATAACTCGTACAACGGATTAGCAATCCGACGCTTTAGTCCGCTCAGCCATCTCTCCCGATTTGATTTTATTTGAAAATGTAATATTTTGAAATATATGAAATATATAATATATAATTATAATGAAATATATATATATAATTATATATTATTTATTATTTAAAATTATTTAAATAATTATATTAATTATATTAATAATTATGTATTTTGTAATGAAATATATAATTATATATTATTTAAAATTATTTAAATAATTATATTAATTATATTAATAATTATGTATTTTGATAAGGATAAGATAATTATATATTATTATTATATTATTGATTATTGATTTTAATTAATTTTATTGATTTTAATTAATTGAAATTTATATATTGTTATATTATAAAATATGATATATATAATAATATATGTTTTCATATGTTACATATAGTATTAAATACTAATGTATTAAATATTAATATCCTATATTATATATATATATATTTATATATATATATATAATATATGGTATGATATAAATTATGATATAAATTTACTATTTGTTACTATTGTTACTATTTGACATTATTTTCATATTTTATATATTCTTTTAATATTTTATTTTTTTTTATTTAATTTTTAATTAATTAATATTTTTAATTAATTAATAATTAATATATTTCAAAATATATTTCAAATTTAAAATATAATAATTATAATTAATATAACAAAATTTACTAATAATTTAAATTATTAAATTAAATAAATTACAATTCT